AATAGGTAGGGATGACAGGATTTGAACCCGTGACATTTTGTACCCAAAACAAACGCGCTACCAAACTGCGCTACATCCCTTTCAATTGGTCTACAGTGTCATTGTAGAGAATCCCTGCCTTGTTTTCCACATCTTTATTTCCTACATTGATATACACAAACTATCTTATCATTTCTTCCTTCTTCCTTTTGGTCTCATATATCATATAACAAACATATAATATGGTAAAAGACTTATATAAAGTATGAAATAAATATGAAATCTACCACAAAAAATTAATATTTTTTAGGAATTTAAGGCGGAAATGGACGTATTTTTTTCTTTAAATAAATATCTATTTTGTACATTTCAATTTGAATTAGGAACTCCGCGTACAAGTGGTAAGTCATTAACTACATATACACATCCGGTCATATATGTATTACCATTAGGTATTACAAATTACAATAAAATTACAATAACGAATACAGAAAGAGGAGTTTTTAAAATGCGAGATCTAAAAACATATCTCTCCGTGGCACCGGTAGTAAGTACTCTATGGTTCGGGGCTTTAGCAGGTTTATTGATAGAGATCAATCGTTTTTTTCCGGATGCGTTGATATTCCCCTTTTTTTCATTCTAGCTATTGATATGGGAAGGGGGAAGAAGATTAGAGATACAATCAAATATCTGTAACTAATCCCTACCCCTCCCTTCTTTTTTTCTTTGTTTTTTCTTTTTTTCTTTTTTTACTTATTCTTTCTAAAAAAAAAAAAACAAAGAAAAAGCGGTTTCACCCTCAGTGAAACTATGAACTCGGGCTCAGGCTCAAATTAAATTAATAATAGAACGGAAATGCGGTGGTTGGGGCAACAATATCATACAAGATACTTAACTGAAAATGAAATACTGTACGGCAATTAAAAATTATAAATATAGTTAGAAATCATTATATTACTTATTATTTATTACTATATTGATTGCAACAAAATATTTCTTTCATAATTTGATTTCGAGTTACCTGCTTCTATTTTTGTGTCCTTTCTTCTTCCTTGCTTCGGGTCGGAAAATTAAAGAATTGAGTGAATCAAAAACCAAAGGAGGTTCATGGCTAAGGGTAAAGATGTCCGAGTAACGGTTATTTTGGAATGTACCAGTTGTGTTCGAAATCGTGTTAATAAGGAATCAATGGGCATTTCCAGATATATTACTCAAAAGAATCGACACAATACGCCTAGTCGATTGGAATTGAGAAAATTCTGTCCCTGTTGTTACAAACATACGATTCATGGGGAGATAAAGAAATAGATCGAACCGATCGCTCGTGTGTCAGTCTTCCAAGGAAGATGAAAAATTACATATTATATATAACAATATATATATATAATTTATTTTAATTTATTTTTTAATTTATTTAAATAGAAACAAATAAATATAAACAAACCAAATCCTATTTCGATCGGATCAAAGATGATGTAGAATTAAGAAATAGGATTGGGATTTTCAGGATAAGGAATAAACAAACCATGGATAAATCCAAGCGAATCTTTCTTAAATCTAAGCGATCTTTTCGTAGGCGTTTGCCTCCGATCCAATCGGGGGATCGAATTGATTATAGAAACATGAGTTTAATTAGTCGATTTATTAGCGAACAAGGAAAAATATTATCTAGACGGGTGAATAGATTGACCTTAAAACAACAACGATTAATTACTATTGCTATAAAACAAGCTCGTATTTTATCTCCGTTACCTTTTCTTAATAATGAGAAACAATTTGAAAGAAGCGAGTCAACCGCTAGAGCTGCTGGTCTTAGAACCAGAAAAAAAATAGGTTGACTCTTCAATTGAATTGAATCAAAATAAAATTCCAATCCAAACTCAAATGCGGATTGACGTTTTTTTTTTTGTTCGAAAAATCGTAAAATCGAAATGTCCTGTCGTAAGAAAAAAAATGGGAGAAGAGGAATAAATATTTTTTATTTAACGTCTTTCTTCATTTTGATGACTTTATCATATTTTATCATACTAATTTCTACTCTACCTTCCCAGAGTTCATTCTCCAGGGAACTCCATTTAAACTATTCCAACGGATTCCTTCCAATCTCTTTATTTTATGATCTCATTGGAAATCATATAAAGACAACTCTTATTTAATATAGCTATTTGTGCAAGTATTTTACGATTAAGAAGTAACTGTCTCTTGTACAGATTGTGTATAAATTTACTATAACTGAAGTATACTTTATTCTCGCGAATTACTGCATTTATCCGAGTGATCCACAACCGACGAAAATCTCTCTTTTGTCTACCTCTATCCCGATGAGCCGAAACCAAAGCTCTTATTTTCTGTTGAGTAATAGTACGAGTAAGTCTTGAATGAGCCCCTCGAAAGGTTGATGCAAATAAACGAATTTTTGTTCTACGTCTTCGAGCTATATACCCTCGTTTAATTCTGGTCATTGAATAAATGAAACTTTGATGAATAACTAATCGATTTCCTTTCTTTCAGTTATTCCCTTCCCGTATCCTAGTCTATTAATAACAAAACGGATTCTTCCAATGTATAAAATTTGAATTCCAATGGCTTTTGCTACTATAACCTTCCCGACCACGATTTTTTTTTTTTTTTTTCTAGGTGAAATGCCTAGAAAAAATTGTATTGATATTAGGTATCAAAAACACATAAAAGTAGTAAATATAAATGGATATAGTGGGTTCCATCGTTTCTATGGTTACTTCTTAAACGGTGAGGTCCTCTCTATACACCGGAGCCCTTCTTTCATTTAATCAATGTTATTGTTAACTTGTACAGTTCACACTCTTTGGCTCTACCCATAATTATCCAGTACGAGGTCTTTCACAATGAGATCTACTTATACAGTAACGGTATTTAATTATGAAGATTAGCTGAGTAGCTGACCCTGTTAGTCCGTTCTTGCAAGAGTAAGGCATAATTTTTCTGCTTTTTAAAATAGTATTTCCCCTGCTTAATGGATATCATTTGCTATCAATGGAGAATTCTTTCTCATCTTAAATTTAAAACGGAGTTGATTGGATTTGCACCAACGGAAACCATACATTTGATACCACAATAGAAGGATAGATCTTTTTGATTTTTAGATATTGAATGGAGTTCTTCCATTCTAGTCTATTCACTGGTACTGATCGTTGATACTGGATCAATTGTTTTCTTTCTTTTGTCCTAGCCCATGATCTGAACGAGTCGCACATACACCCTAGTACATGTTCCTCGTCGCTGAGGACATCCCCCAAGAGCGGGGGATTTCGTGACATTTCTGATTGGCTGTCTTGTGTTTCTAATAAGTTGTTTAATAGTTGGCATATTGAATCATATACATAATGGGCTGGTTTAGATCGATCTTAACCGGATGATTATGAATTATTTTATTTCTATATTAATAGATTAATGAATAGAATATTAAATCCGGTAAGAAGATAAAATCTCAAATCACCAATTCGTCTGAAATTTTTGTTATTTTTTCTTTTTTATTCAGTCGCTACAAGATCAACAATTCCATGAGCTTGGGCTTCTGTTGCTGACATAAAAACATCTCTTTCCATATCTTCGGATACAACCCATAAGGGTTTGCCTGTCCTTTGTACATAAACCCTTGTGACGGTTTCGCGCAGCTTCAAAAGTTCTTCCGCTTCCAAGATAAATTCTCCCGTCTGTGCCTCATAAAAAGAACTAGCAGGTTGATGGATCATTACCCTGATGATATAACATAATAAATGTTTATTCTATCTCGCATGATGATAAGGTGAAGAGATAAAGAATAATAAAATATATAATTGAACAACCGTACAGGCATCTTTTACGCATTGCATACGGCTCTATAATGGAATTCGTTTTTACCTTACTTAAATATCAAATAAATTAAATATAGGGTCTATCAGACTCGGGTTGGTAAATGATCCAATAACCACCCTTCTTTTTGTTTTTGGAGTAGTTCAAAAATACTATGATGGCTCCGTTGCTTTATATATTTATTTCGTCTGTTATTTAGCAATCCCAAAGTTTCTTTTTTTTTTTTTTCAAATAAAAAAACAAGATTTTTTTTATTTTCATATTCTTTCATAACCTAAATATTGTTAAGAGCCTCCCGGCGTGAAAACAAAAAAGTTTGTGACGCTGAAATAGGCCTCCCGATAGATTAGATAAAATCGGAAATACCTTTTATCTCATACTACTCTTTCGATACATAATTTAAGGGTTAAAAAAATTTATCATATCGAATTCGAAGTGCCATGCTATTATTACTTAATATTCATATTTCATATAGCGCGAAGGCATAGTCTTCTTTTTTCTCTCAAATCAAATAAAAAACTCATTGGCGCCAAGCGTGAGGGAATGCTAGACGTTTGGTAATTTCTCCTCCGACCAGAATAAAAGATCCCATTGAAGCGGCTAATCCCATGCATATTGTCTGTATATCTGGTCGCACAAATTGCATAGTATCATAAATAGCTACTCCGGGTATTACCCATCCGCCAGGAGAATTTATAAACAAATATAGATCTTTGGTATCATCCTCTATACTGAGATATACCATAAGACCAATAAGTTGATTCGAGATCTCGCTATCAACCCCTTGGCCTAAAAAAAGTAATCGTTCTCGATAAAGTCGGTTGATTGGGATAAAGTTGTATCCCTTAGAAACCGTACATGCACCTTTTGATGCATACGGTTCAACAAAAATAACGAAAAAAAAAAAAAGAATCAATGTGTAGATGTAGATTCTAGCGCTTTCTTTTATTTTTCATACCAGGCTTTTAACTTATAAAAAGGGGCTTTTCTTTCATTTTTCAAAAAAGATGGGTTTTGGCCTGTTTTGTTTATCTATAAAAAAAAATTACTAAATTTATCTAACTAACTTTTCATTGATGTATTGTTTCATCGAGATACAATCTCAATCGCGATGTAATTTTCTTGTTCCTGAATGGGCTTCTTCAATTTTTTTAGGTTTATGCTCTACTCCGAGTAAAGATCCGCCCGATTTGGATTTGCACATATATGACAAATGCCCCAATACCACGTCCTTTTGCTACGACTTCCTTTTTACAATTTATTTCATGTCTTACAACAGATATTCAATGCATTCATCATATTACTCGATTGATTAACAGTTTGAGATCACTTCTATTATAAATATATAAAGAAATAGAATATGATAGAAATAGTAATCATAAATAGATTTTTTACCGGTTTTTTTCTAAACGGAGCCTGGATACTTCATTTTATTGGCCTAACCAAGATAACCATAAATTATTCTAATTGATAATATTAATCTGTATACCCTCCCGAAAAAATGGATCTAATTGAACTTCACGCTCCAAATTTTTGATAATTCAATCAATCTTTCTTGGGCGAAGGGGAGGATATCTCGATCGGGGAAGAGAATGGGGAAATACCATATGACCCAATATATCTGACAAGTCGCACTATACGTCAATCCACAATGCATCTTCCTCTCCAGGACTTCGAAAAGGTACTCTTGGAACACCAATAGGCATTAAATAAAAGAAAAATTAAGTACTATATCTCACTTTGATGTGAAAGCGTAACAATGGATTTAGTGTCCTACTAATATTGGCCTTTATCATATTTTAGCCATAGATTGACTAAGTTTATAAAAAAAGATAAAGATAAAGAAGACAAAATGAATAAAGGAAAATTATTACAAATAAGTCCTTTGAATGATGAACAAATATATATATGCATTCACTCATATAAAATGGTATAAACTCCCCTACCATTGCGTATTGGTACTTATCGGGTGTAGAATAGATCTGCTTCTTTTTGTTCCTACGAACAAAATAGTTTCATTATTACTAAAAGTAATTGAAAAGAATCAAACAAATCAAACAAATATTAATTCTTTCCCCAAGATAATCCACTAAAAAGAGGGTCCACAGCATAGTTTTTTCCAATGCAATAAAGTTACATTGTGTCTATTTTTCATTGATAAAGGGGTATTTCCATGGGTTTGCCTTGGTATCGTGTTCATACCGTCGTATTGAATGATCCCGGTCGTTTGATTTCTGTCCATATAATGCATACAGCTCTGGTTGCTGGTTGGGCCGGTTCGATGGCTCTATACGAATTAGCAGTTTTTGATCCTTCTGATCCTGTTCTTGATCCAATGTGGAGACAGGGTATGTTCGTTATACCCTTCATGACTCGTTTAGGAATAACCAATTCATGGGGCGGTTGGAGTATCACAGGGGGTACTGTAACGAATCCGGGTATTTGGAGTTACGAAGGTGTGGCCGGGGCACATATTGTGTTTTCGGGCTTGTGCTTTTTGGCAGCTATCTGGCATTGGGTGTATTGGGATCTAGAAATATTTACTGATGAACGTACAGGAAAACCCTCTTTGGATTTGCCTAAGATCTTTGGAATTCATTTATTTCTATCAGGGGTGGCTTGCTTTGGTTTTGGTGCATTTCATGTAACAGGATTGTATGGTCCTGGAATATGGGTGTCCGATCCTTATGGACTAACTGGAAGGGTACAATCCGTAAATCCAGCGTGGGGTGTGGAGGGTTTTGATCCTTTTGTTCCGGGAGGAATAGCCTCTCATCATATTGCAGCAGGGACCTTGGGCATATTGGCGGGTCTATTCCATCTTAGTGTACGTCCACCTCAACGCCTATACAAAGGATTACGTATGGGAAATATTGAAACCGTCCTTTCCAGTAGTATTGCTGCTGTCTTTTTTGCCGCTTTTGTAGTTGCTGGAACTATGTGGTATGGTTCAGCAACTACCCCGATTGAATTATTTGGTCCCACTCGTTATCAATGGGATCAAGGATACTTCCAACAAGAAATATATCGAAGAATTGGTGCTGGGTTGGCTGAAAATCAAAGTTTATCTGAAGCTTGGTCTAAAATTCCCGAAAAACTAGCTTTTTATGATTACATCGGCAATAATCCGGCAAAGGGGGGGTTATTCAGAGCGGGCTCAATGGACAACGGGGATGGAATAGCTGTTGGGTGGTTAGGACATCCTATCTTTAGAGATAAAGAGGGGCGCGAACTTTTTGTACGTCGTATGCCTACTTTTTTTGAAACATTTCCGGTTGTTTTGGTAGACGGAGACGGAATTGTTAGAGCCGATGTTCCTTTTAGAAGGGCGGAATCTAAATATAGTGTCGAACAAGTAGGTGTAACTGTCGAGTTCTATGGCGGCGAACTCAACGGAGTCAGTTATAGCGATCCCGCTACTGTGAAAAAATATGCTAGACGTGCTCAATTGGGTGAGATTTTTGAATTAGATCGTGCTACTTTGAAATCCGATGGTGTTTTTCGTAGCAGTCCACGGGGTTGGTTTACTTTTGGACATGCTTCGTTTGCTTTGCTCTTCTTCTTCGGACACATTTGGCATGGTGCTAGAACCTTGTTTCGAGATGTTTTTGCTGGTATTGATCCAGATTTAGATGCTCAAGTGGAATTTGGAGCATTCCAAAAACTTGGAGATCCAACTACAAGAAGACAAGTAGTCTGATACAATATGCTTTGTTACTTGTTACTTTTCATTTTTATTTTCTTTTTGTGATTTTTAGATGGGGTACCAGATAAATCTTGATTTGAATCACTGCCTTTTCTTTGACTCTTGTTCTTTATTTATCCGGGAGACGATCCCAAATAAACAGGTATGGAAGCTATAATTGTAAACCACGATCGAATCTATGGAAGCATTGGTTTATACATTCCTTTTAGTCTCAACTCTAGGAATAATTTTTTTCGCTATCTTTTTTCGAGACCCGCCTAAAGTTCCAACTAAAAAGGTGAAATGATTTGTCATTATCTCAATTGAAGTACGGATCCTCCCAATATTGGGAGGATCCGTACTTCAACTAGTCCCCGTGTTCCTCGAATGGATCTCTTAGTTGTTGAGAGGGTTGCCCAAAAGCAGTATATAAGGCGTACCCAGTAAAACTTACAAGTAAACCAGATAAAAAGATGGCAACTAGGGTTGCTGTTTCCATGATTATATAGTTTTAAGACATTATAAAGTTTTAAGACCACAACGGATCTATGATAAGATCATTTATTTACAACGGAATGGTATACAAAGTCAACAGATCTTACTGAATATAAAATATTATGGCTACACAAACCGTTGAAGGTAGTTCTAGATCTGGCCGCCCAAAACGAACTAATGCGGGGAGTTTATTGAAACCATTGAATTCAGAATATGGTAAAGTAGCTCCTGGGTGGGGAACTACTCCTTTGATGGGTCTCGCAATGGCTCTATTCGCGATATTCCTATCTATTATTTTGGAGATTTATAATTCTTCCATTTTACTGGATGGAATTTCAATGAATTAGATTCCCAAGAACCATTAACTGGCTTTTTCAATACAAAGTGAAGCGTTTAGGTTTCTGATTTTTATCCCATTCTATTTTGGTAGTTTGACCGTGGAATTTCTTTGTTTCTGTATTTCCGGAATATGAGTGTGTGACTTGGTATAAATGATCCTATGGATAGTACAGAGAATGGGTCTGTCATCTTGATAGAGATGGTTTTACTTCGTCGGATATTCATTCTAGTATCTGGAGCACGGAATATATGAAATAGATTACTATTAGAACTATGATTCATACTTAATAGTCAGACCTCGTGTCCGGACTTCAAAAAATTTTTTCAAAGAGTTAGAAGTTATAAATAGAAATATTTTGATTCTTTCAAACTTTCGTTTATGCTTATTTTGATCAAAGGACAAAACAAAGGTTTCTTTGGTTTGGATTTTTAGTCATTATATCTATTCATTGAATAAGTGATGATCCAATGGTTCTTACTCAGGGAATTTTGGGACTTAGACTTAGTTTGAAAGGGTTTTATTGAATCATCGTGGTTTTAGTATGAATCTGAGGTTTTAATCAATTCATAGGGTCTTAACAAGAGAATTCCTATCAATAATAAAGAAAACAGCAGTAAAGCCGCATTACACATAAATAACACCAAAGAAAATAGGTAAATAGAAGATTCAAGAGGCCTATAACGATCAATATATAGACGAATGAGCCGACTTGATTTTTTGGCATTATAACCACAAAGAAGAGCTTTCGGATTTTTATTCTTTAGTATCTTCAAAAAAAAATGGAATCATAAATCATAGAATTAAAAAATTTCAAACTTTATATTACACACATCCGTTAGAACTAGTATTTGGGTGTTTCTGTTTGAGCCGTACGAGATGAAATTTTCATATACGGTTCTCCGGGGGGGTCCCCTTGATTTACCTATCTCAATAAAATCTATGATTGGTTCGAAGAACGTCTTGAGATTCAGGCAATTGCCGATGATATAACTAGTAAATATGTTCCTCCTCACGTCAACATATTTTATTGTCTAGGGGGAATTACGCTTACTTGTTTTTTAGTACAAGTAGCTACCGGGTTTGCTATGACTTTTTATTATCGTCCGACCGTTACGGAGGCCTTTGCTTCTGTTCAATATATAATGACTGAAGCTAATTTTGGTTGGTTAATCCGATCAGTTCATCGATGGTCGGCAAGTATGATGGTCCTAATGATGATCCTGCACGTATTTCGCGTGTATCTCACCGGCGGCTTTAAAAAACCTCGTGAATTGACTTGGGTTACAGGTGTGGTTTTGGGTGTATTGACCGCATCTTTTGGTGTAACTGGTTATTCCTTACCTCGGGACCAAATTGGTTATTGGGCAGTAAAAATTGTAACAGGCGTACCAGACGCTATTCCTGTAATAGGCTCGCCTCTGGTAGAGTTATTACGCGGAAGTGCTAGTGTAGGACAATCCACTTTGACTCGTTTTTATAGTTTACACACTTTTGTATTACCTCTTCTTACCGCCGTATTTATGTTAATGCACTTCCCAATGATACGTAAGCAAGGTATTTCTGGTCCTTTATAAAGAATATATACCATCTTGTAATCAATCATCTATCACTTGGGGTAGGAACACTAGTATTTCATTGCTACAAATATGGATTATTGAAAAAAAAATAAG